CTGGTTGAAGTAATGGAAATTCCCGTATTTCTTTGATGAGAAATGCGAAACAAAAGAAAAAAAAATCAAAATAAGAAGGATACTATTGGGAATGAAATTCTGCCATTTGTACCCCTTTTCACAGAAAATGGAGAGATGAATTTATATATATATATTTTTATTGGACTTGGATCCATCGGGACTGACGGGGCTCGAACCCGCAGCTTCCGCCTTGACAGGGCGGTGCTCTGACCAATTGAACTACAATCCCAGGGAAATAAAGTGTACAGCATACATTCCAGACTCTTATGATTTCATTCAAACCATTTCTATTTAGATTTTAGATTAGAATCGCTATGTTGTAACAAACAGAGAAGGATATATTGATATCCACATGGATATGCACTTTAGTAAGAACGGCACGGCTTACTCATAATCCTTTCGTTATTGCCAAATCGATTGATAATCCATTTTTCAATGAAAAAGAGTCTTTTTTGTTCTTTACTTTATTCTTTTCATTTAACTTTATACTTAATGATTCTGATAGAAATCTAGATCGTTAGCAAGATCAGAATTTATGGGAACAAATAAATAGAACAAAAGGGATATATCCGAAAATTTGACTTTTTTTATTCTTCCCTATCTGGCATTTCTGGAAAACAAAATGGGTTAGATCATTTCGTGGTGAATCCGCGAATTATTGGGCCGAGCTGGATTTGAACCAGCGTAGACATATTGCCAACGAATTTACAGTCCGTCCCCATTAACCGCTCGGGCATCGACCCAGGAAGAATCCATTCTAGGCTTATTGATAATACATGATCAACTTCCTTTCGTAGTACCCTACCCCCAGGGGAAGTCGAATCCCCGCTGCCTCCTTGAAAGAGAGATGTCCTGAACCACTAGACGATGGGGGCATACTTGCCCGACCGCCATCATACTATGCTCATAGTATGAACAGTTTTTTGAAATTGTCAATATAATGGAATGGTATGACTATATCCGAAGGATCTTTCCGCCTTTTATGATTCCATAGAATTTTTTGATTCGTCATTTATATTCATGAATCATTCATTCTAATCACCATTCTATCTACATTCTATCTATAAATATATTATATAAATCGATATTATAAAAATAATATTTTTGAATAATAAAAATAGTATGAAGTAGAGGATCCTTTCGGGAAGTGATTGGTCCGACATAAAAGAGGGTTAAACTGGATTTCGTCCATTTTCATTCATTGATTCACTCCTATTGTTAAGATGAGATAGGCGTATCCCTATCTCACACTAAGCCAGGAAATTAAGAAAGGATAAATCTGGGAAGGGGATTAACAAGTTATTGAATTTTTTTTTTTCTAAAAAATTTGGTTCAGGAGACAAACCGAATCTCTTCCTCACATGCTTCGATAAAATATCTTGGATCTATGTCGAATTGGTAGGTACATGTATTAATCAAATTAATTGCGTTCTGTTCTGATGGGGATCAATTAGAATCGGTCTTGAAACAATTCATTGCATTGATATTTATCAAATCCAATCTCAATAAACCAATTTTACCCTATATCTATACTCGTTAAGTAAATTCAAATTATTGTTCCTGAATGAGCTCCTAGCCACTATGAGTCTACTGCATATACTTATACTGCATATACTTATAATATATATATATATATAGATATATTTTATCCGCCTAGTGACTCATTCAGTAATTGAATAAAATGGGCCCTTTTAACTCAGCGGTAGAGTAACGCCATGGTAAGGCGTAAGTCATCGGTTCAAATCCGATAAGGGGCTTTGGCTTTTTTTTTCATAAAACTACAGTGCAGTGGTAGTATTCATATTTAAACGAATAATAGCGATGTTGTTTATATTTATAATAAAAAAAATAGTAACCAACTGTATAAATTAGAATTCGTTTTAGAATTAGTTATCAGTATAATGAGTTATAGTATAGTAATTCTAGTTATAAAGTTCTAAAATAAAGTTATTCATTTTTTTATTATAATGAATAATGATAAGTCGTCTCTTGAATCGCCAAATAGAAATATATATATATTTCTATTTTCCATTATTCCAATCAAATCCATTGTAAAGATTCGAAATCAACAAAAGAAAAAGTAAGTGGACCTAACGCATTGAATCATGATTCTATCCACTATTCTGATATTAAAATTGGATAGAGATGAAATTGGAACAGTAGATCTTTTTTTTTTTATTATTTCATATTTATTTGGACTCCATAAGAATCTGTCGATATTTCCGATTAAATCTTCTTGTTACTAGATGTTCCATAGGAATAAATTGATATTCCGTTCCTCCATAGAGAAACGTTTATTCCAAGTCACAACCTAAGAGCCATTTTCAATATCTTTCTTTGATTCCAGAACACAACAAGATCAATTTATATCTAATTTCTATCTCTATAAGATTTATATATATAAATCAGATCATGGCTTCATGTATCAAATATTTCCATATCGATGCATACGATTTATTCCGACAAGGAGAGTGGATGA